TTTTTCTTGTATTAAACAAAAGAGAGTAATTACATGAGTTTCAAACTTTAATTTGGATTTAATTAATATATTAATTAATATAAAAAGTTTTATCTTTTCTCCTACCTTCAGAAAAAAGGGCATGTCCACTGTTTTTAGATATTATAATTTTCTGAAAGGTAACTATCCCGCTTTCATATATAAAATTTATATAGAATCTTTGAAAAAGACTTTTTTCATACTTCATAAAAAATAAAAAGACTTACTGTCTTTAGGATCTGATGCTACACCGCTGCTCAATACCTTAGGGGATCTACTCTATTACATAAGTAGATTCCGAAGATTTATCTCATATTATGATATAAATAAACAGCTCTTGTTGTATCGGTCCAAAACCTTTCCAATTGATCTTTACGGTGCTTCCTCTATCAATTAAATCTTTTATTATCCATAGAAAGAAAGTATTTAGGCATATCCAGTCTTCACTTCATATTTGATCTATGAAGTTTATTTATTTGCTACAGCTGATAAAAAATCGTTTTGTACGATGCTTATGTAGAAAGCCCTTTTTTGTGTTTCTAGTATTTAATTGACTAGCTGTTCGTTCTTTTTTTTCTATAGTGGAGATAGTCGCACGTAATGACAGATCACAGCCATATTATTAAAAGCTTGTGGTAAAAAGGGGTTTCGTTCTAATGCCCGAAAATAATATTCTAAAGCTTTGGTATGTTCCCCATTACTTGTGTGGATAAGGCCTATATTATAGAGTATATAACTTCGATCATAGGGGTCAATTTCTAGGCGCATAGCTTCATAATAATTCTGTAATGCTTCCGCATAATTTCCTTCAGATTGAGCCGACATCCGTTACGGTCGTCATTCGCTTTAACGAATTCTCCGTTTCAGAACCGTATGTGAGATTTTCATCTCATACGGCTCCTCCTTTAGGTGCATAATGAAAATAATATATGGAAAAATTTGATGTCATTATGAACTAAGCGGGGCTAATGTTTTTACAAGAAATCCCTAGCCAACCTTCTTGCAAAAGATCTTTTATTACTACCAAGTGGGTTCATGCTAGATAAAAATAAAAAAGTAAACTCTAAAAATTTCTTTGTTCTCAACGCCCCTAAATTTCCAGGAATTAGCCACTTCAACAGTCTTCAATGGTTATACGGGTATCCAAAGTACGAACGAGATGGATGTTTATTGTTCCAACCATTTTAATTAGTCCCAATCCCAAAGAAGAAGAATAAAGAAAAGGAATCATTTTGAAGAAAGTTTTCGTGTTGTTGATTTCTCGGCGTAGTGCTTCTTCCCTATGCCTCCTATTCGTATATTGTATTAGTGTAGTAGGATTGATCTGTAATACGGGAACCATAGGTAAAAACCTTTTGCTCAATACTAGAATTCACAATTGAAGCATCTAAGGTTGCATTAATCGTGGATACATGACAGAAGGGATTGCTTTTTTTATATTATAAACTTCACCTTCAAAAGCGTAGATTTTTTTTCAATACTCGTTTTTCTTTCTATTCCAAATCGGCGAGAAAAAAAATAATGATAATCAAATCGCACCATCTCTGTAATAAGTAAATGCCTCCTTTTCTCCGGAAGTTGTCGGAATGACTCGTAATAAGATATCGGCTACAATTGTAAAGGTTTTATCAATAAAATTTCCATTTATACGCGATCTTGGCATAGGTAAAAACCCATTCTATAACTCTTTTGATTTCCTTTACCTTTTCTTTTGTGAGAAAATTTTCTCACAAACAAAGGAATTGTTTGTTTTTATAGTACGAACTAACATAAAAGCGGACTCATTAAAATAAAAAAATATTCTATCTACTTACAATTTTTTCCGGTCAAAAAAGGTATCTATTAACCATAATTTTAAAAACGATGAATAACTCGCTATTCACCCAGGTACTCAGTCATAATCCTGGTGTCGGAGAGATGGCCGAGTGGTTGAAGGCGTAACATTGGAACTGTTATGTAGGCTTTTGTTTACCGAGGGTTCGAATCCCTCTCTTTCCGTACTTTCAACTAATTCACCAATCTTACGTGATTGACCATAATGTATCAAATAAAAAAGAATAGATATAAAATCTACCTTGTTTTGATTTTTAAATAGATTCTCTATTTCCTAATTTCTTTGATATGGAATATGCTGGGAAGAGCAAACAAGGGATCCAAATCTCCCTACCAATCTATGATACATGAATAGGAAAAAGATTCCCCGACAAAATCCCCTATCTTGTGCCTTTTTATTTTTAATCAAAAAGGAGGGCGAAGGGGAGTTATCCGAACTCTTGTTTTTAGTTTTTTTTTACTTAAGTTAGGTTTATTAAGTCTGTCGAGAGTAATATTCTACGACAAGCAATTCATTTATTTTTAAACCGACGCATTTCCTATCTATTATTTGATTGACTAACCCTTCATATTGGAATGTGTGAAGAGTCAGATGGTTTGGCAATTCCTCGGGGGCAGATGAATCAATAAGATTTTGAACCAAAGTTCTAGAGTTTTGTTCATCCTTCACTGTAATAATATCTCGGGGTTTGCAGCGATAACTTGGTATATCAACTATATGACCATTAACTAAAATATGTCCATGGTTAACTAATTGGCGTGCTTGAGGAATAGTCAAAGCCATACCCAATCGAAAAAGGATGTTATCCAAACGCATTTCAAGTAATTGTAGTAAAACCTGACCTGTTGACCCCTTGGCTTTTCCGGCGATACGAACATATTTAAGTAATTGGCGTTCTGTAAGACCATAATGAAAACGCAATTTTTGTTTTTCTTCTAAACGAATACGATATTGAGATTTTTTTCCGGAGCGCGATTGGTTTCTAAGATCGCTTCCTGCCCTAGGCCTTTTACTAGTTAGTCCCGGTAAAGCCCCCAGACGGCGTATTTTTTTAAAACGAGGCCCTCGGTAACGTGACATAAAGACTCCTTTTTTTATTTAAATTGTACAAAACTAAACAAAATTAAAACTGAACTAAATGATAAATGACGTGAAATCCACTCCAATAAACTATTGGAATACAAAGAGTAAGAAGATATATTCTTCTCAATATACAGATTTTTTTATTGTATATACAATATATATAAATAAAATAAATCATAAAAATTTTCCTTTATTTTCTTGATTTATTTTGCAAAGGTCTAATCCTTTTACCCAATATATATTCCTATATGGAAGTTTATATGACATAATATAAATGGAGTGGTAACTCTGGGAAAAGGTGAAATAAGTCTTTTCAATCTTCTTTTATTTGGAAAGTACATTAAAAATAATGTAAAAAACGAAAAAATATGGAAAAGCCGGCTATCGGAATCGAACCGATGACCATCGCATTACAAATGCGATGCTCTAACCTCTGAGCTAAGCGGGCTCAAATAAAATAGCACGTGCATACAAATTCACTAAACTACTAGATCGTATCAATTAACTATTCTATTCATTTTTTTCCTTATCTATTTAGAATTAATTAATCATATTCTATAATATTCTAGAACAAAATATAGCTCAAATAAATAGTGACTATCATTAAATAAATAAAACATAACCTTAATTAATAGAATATAGCAATATATCGACTTTATAATTTTGATTTCATTAGTTTATAAATAAGAAACTCTTAATTAGATCAGAAATCTTTTTTTTTTTTTTAGTTAAATGATATCTGATTTGAAATTATTGTTTTTTTGTTCTAACCTCACGCTATTATTATTGTTTTATACTTTTATTTTTATTTTTTATTTCTAATAATATAGAATTATTCAAATTAATATTCGAATATTCATTTTGAATATAATTTTTTAGAATTAAATTATTAGAATATAGAATCTACGAAGTAGACTTATAATCTTTTTCCGCTGCACATTGTAGAATTCTAAGTAAAAAAAAAATAATAAATTTCTTTTCATGGAAGTAAAAAAAAAGAGAATTGACCGTTCGACTATTTTTAAAAATTTAAGACAAAGATGATATAAAGTAATAACATATATATGTTATGTAATATATAACCATATTGAATTGCAAATACAAAAATGATAGAATCTTTGTTGATTAGACTAAATCAAAATGGATTGGGCTAAAAAAAATGAAAGAAGATACCAAAGAAATAAAAGAAGTATCTATATGTAATGAATGTAATGAATTCCAAAGTTTCGGCATAAGAAAAAGTGGAAAGACATAATAATGAGATCCTAATCTCAAAGCAAAAAGGGGGATATGGCGGAATAGGTAGACGCTACGGACTTAATTGGATTGAGCCTTGGTATGGAAACCTACTAAGTGATAACTTTCAAATTCAGAGAAACCCTGGAATTAACAATGGGCAATCCTGAGCCAAATCCTGGTTTACGCGAACAAACCAGAGTTTAGAAAGCGAGAAAAAAGGGATAGGTGCAGAGACTCAATGGAAGCTGTTCTAACAAATGGAGTTCACTACCTTGTGTTGATAAAGGAATCCTTCGATCCAAACTTAAAATAAAAAAAAAGATGAAGGATAAAAACCTATTTTGTATAAATATTAGGTAACACAAAACGATCTCAAAAATGACGACCTGAATCTCGATTTCTATTTTTTTTTTTTTTTTATTTTTTAGTAGTAGAAAAGGTGTGAATCAATTCGAAGTTTAAGAAAAAATCGAATATTCATTGATCAAATGATTCACTTCATAGTCTGATAGATCCTTGGTGGAACTTATTAATCGGACGAGAATAAAGATAGAGTCCCATTCTACATGTCAATACTGACAACAATGAAATTTATAGTAAGATGAAAATCCGTTGACTTTTAAAATCGTGAGGGTTCAAGTCCCTCTATCCCCAACTCTACTCCCCCAAAAAAGTATGTTTGACGCCTTACCTTTTTTTTAGTTATTCAAGAATTCATTATCTTTTTTCATCTTTTTTCATTCATCCTACGCTTTTACAAACTATAATTTCTTTTCTTATTATAGACAAGTCTTGTGGGATATATCATACACGTACAAATGAGAAA